TATTCAGATAATTGACAAAACAAATGGATCCCCTTTTCCTTTCCAATGTTTCCTAAAACCCCATTTGTTTTGTCTGATGATGTTTTGAAAAATGAACTTAATTGGTTAATTCCGACCATCTGGCCTAGGTAGTATCTATCTTTCTAAGTTCATTGACTAAATCTAAAATGACCTCTCTTTTTGCCCACTACTTTATTATACATTATACATAAAGTACTAAGTACCCCCAAAAATTATGAGAAACCTGAAAAAATAGAAACTAAGGATAGGAATCTTTGAGAAACTGGTATGAAGACTCATTATTATTTGGACACAAGAAAGGGATATAGAAAATTCCCCTTCTTGTGTACAAGACTAGGAAGACTAATAATGCCCCTAAAAAAATACGGTTCTTTTTACGAACTTGATGTTGCAAAATTTTCGGATCTAGAAATTCATTTCAGATAATTGAACCTTCTCAAACTGTTTCTTTTTAAGAACCAAAAAGATTTGTGCCAAAATAACAGATGCCAAGAAGAACAAAAGTCCTTGCACACGTAATGGATCTTGAAGTACTATTTCTGCATCTCCCTGACTAAATCCACCCACATTAGGATTACTTGTTAATGGTTGATCAAGTTTGATAGATTCACCCTCTGAAACAAGAAGTTCTGGCCCTGGAGGGATAATATCAACCACTTGACGTCCATCCGATGGATCCACTATGGTTATTTCGTATCCCCCCTTTTCTTTTCGTATAATTTTGTTTACTATACCTGCTGCTGTAGCATTATAAACTGTATTATTACTCTTGCTTCCGTCGGGATAAATCTGTCCCCGTCCCCTGTTCCCGCCTACATATATGGGATATTTTAAGAAGTGAACATCCTTTTTACTAGCGGGGTCGGGAGAAAGAATAGGAAAGGTTATTTCACTATATTTCTGACCAGGAACAGGACCTATCACAATAATATTTTTTTTTGTGGGGCGATAGCTCTGAAAAGACAGATTGCCTATCCTTTCTTTCATCTCGGGAGAAATACGGTCGGGAGGAGCTAATTCAAATCCCTCGGGTAAAATAAGAACAGCCCCCACATTCAAACCCCCCTTTTTACCATTAGCAAGAACTTGTTTTAGTTGCATATCATACGGAATTCGAACAACTGCTTCAAATACAGTATCGGGGAGTACCGTTTGGGGAACCTCAATATCCACGGGCTTATTAGCTAAATGGCAATTGGCACATACAATACGCCCAGTCGCTTCTCTTGGATTTTCATAACCCTGTTGTGCAAAAATGGGATATGCATTTGAAATGTATGTTCGAGTTATTATATATATCATGAGCGATACGGAAATGAATCGAGTAATCTGTTCCTTTGTCCAAGAATTTCTAGTTTGCATGGTCCAATCATTGAGCCCAAAATTTCTACAATAAATTAGGTAGGTTGCTAGTATAGTTCCCTATCCACGATTTTGCTATGTACGGAAATAAGTTTACTCGAATATAAGAGAAATCCTCTGGAGAAATAGAAAGAGTAAGTACTTTTTTGAACGCTTTCTTTATGTCCAAAGTAACAAACATTATAATTGGATTAATAATTAATATCAGTGGATCATTTTTCAGTCATTCATTGAATGATAAATCACTACAAGTGATGGAGATACACGATTTAAATAATGGAAGATCCAATATTTGAAAATTGTATCTAAAATGACTGGAAAAGTGGAAACAAGACCAGATATAATTTGATCGTTATGAGCAAATCCAAAATCTTTGTAGATAGAGCCAAGCATTAGTTCCCAACCATGGGGCGAATGGAATCCAATACACAAATCCGTTAATAAAAGAATACAAAAAGCTTTGATCGTGTCGCTTACGTTATATAAGAATTCCTGAACCCAAGAGTTAAGAATAACAAGTTCTTCATTACCCAGAATAGAATAACCGCTTAGAATAATGAAACAGATTATATTTGTCGAGAAGTGTAAAATCATATGGATACGATCTTCATTGTGCATCTTGATCAATTGGATTGTTTCTTTGTGTATTCCTATACTAAGCTTTTGTAGATGTGGCTCCGGATATTCCTTTATCATTTCGTTCAACAGGAAGAGTTCCTCGAATTCTATGAATTGTTCTAGAATACTATTTTCTTGAATGATATTAAAGAAAGTTTCGGATTGCCTAGTATTCCACCAATTAGTAACCCAGGATTCTAGACTTTTATGAAATAAAAGAGAGATACACCCAGGCAAAAATACTATAGATGCAAGATATAGAAGGGGAATGAATGCTTTCTTTTTTTCCATTTTTTTCATCTGTGAATTCTTAATGAACCCACCTCGGTTGTAAACTCTATGCGATCCAATATTTCTATCAAGCAATGAGTTCTATTACAAGGTATCTTTCCTTTGAATCTATTCACTGTTTTTTGTATTGGTTATGGTTAGTCCTTGAATATATAAAGAATATCCAAATAGAATAAGAGTCCGTCTCAAATTCGAATGAAGAAATAATAAAAAATCTTCTTTTTTTGACTGATATCTCAATTGAGAAAATTCGCAGCAATTGTCTTGTGTCCTTTTGATGAATGTCCCAAATAGGCCCTTTCAAGTAATGCCGTATTTCGAGACGAGCTTATCAAAATATAAAAAAATTGGACCTAATCCCGAAATGGAATATTTTGATATAGGAGATGCCTCTATTATTTTTTTATTTTTTACCTCCTGATGAGAAATAATTTTCAGTTCATTTCAAAATACTTCAATCGGTACACGCAAGAAATAGGCTAATTCCGCAGCTTTTTGTTCAATTTCGCGTGGAGTCAAATTCTCATCAGTACGAGTCAAGGGAATAGCTCCCTGGCCTCGGATGTCCATATAAAGGACACGCCGGGCATAAATACCCTCTTTAACTTCTATTCTGATGGACTGAACATCTTTCATAAAGAATCGAAGGAAGATGCGACGATTTTTTCCAGGAAATCCCCAACGAAAAATAGACACAATTCCTTCCTTTCTATCGAATTGATCATAACCACTACCTACATTCCAGGAGATTGTGCACCACAAATAGGAACTAATAAAGAGACCTGCGATGCCATAGAAAGACATGACGAGCCCTTGTGGAAAAAAAATGATTTGCTGAGACGGAAATAAAGATATCAAATTCCTACCAAGATAACTGGACGTTCCAACCAACAAGAATCCTAATGAACCTAAAAAAAGGATAAAGGCCCAGCAGAAATTACTTATTTTTCGAGACCCCGTTATAAGTTCTATCCATATATGTTCTGATCGCCAACTCATACTAGATCCGGTTGCATTTTATTGAAATTGAGAGAATAACCCCCAAAAAATTTGACTTTATGCTTTTTCCGAAGTAACTCTCATCAACTAGCACTATTCTGATGGGAACCGTTAGGCATAATTCATCGAATTGGCTAGATGTAAAATACTAGTATCCCCTTTATATGATCTCCTATAGATAGAGATAGTGACATGCATGTCATTGACTTTACATTTCAGAGATCTGCGGATCCTGATCTATTTTTAAATAGCTATAATTTCATTATTTTAAACATATAACATATTTCCACATGCATAAGAGCTCTTTCAGTTACATTTAATTGATGTTCGGAAGAAGGCACATCTTATACGATAGTCTACTAAATGGATATCCATTTTATGATCCATGTCTAATCTAAGTCTTGAAAAAAATGGCTGAGATTGGGTCGCATCGGGTTTAAAAAATCTTGTTTCTTTGAACATGAAGAGATAAAGAAGCCATTGCAATTGCCGGAAATACTAGGCCCACTAAAGGCACAAAAATAGATGGTAAGTTGAGAGTTGTCATAGAATGGGTACCTCGGTTTAATATTTGTACCTGTTATTCTTAATATTATATATTTTTAAATAGATTTAACGTTATTAATTTTAAATCGTATATAATTATACTATAAATGAATATATAATAAGTGCAAGGAATGTAGAACTAAAAAAATGTACTTATGAATTTCATTTTTCTACATGGAATATATGTCTGATAAACTAACAGCTTGTTCGCCACAAAAAAATAATTGACCTTAAAGGTCTACTTGATTCCATTTTTAGTCGAAGGAAAGAAAGCGTGGAGCTGAAATAACTCATTCAGAACGCCTTTTAAAAGATTACGTGGTACGATTGTATCGAATAAGCCCTTATGGAATAAATATTCAGCCGCTTGTGAACCTTCAGGTACTGTCTTATTCAATGTTTGTTCAATTACCCGTTTACCCGCAAATGCAATGTAGGCATTGGGTTCAGCAATAATGATATCCCCCAACATACCAAAACTAGCCGTCACCCCACCAGTAGTAGGAGATGTAAGGATTGATATATAGAATAACTTTTTATTTGATTGATAATCATATAAAGCCGAAGATATTTTAGCCATTTGCATCAAACTCAAACTTCCTTCTTGCATCCGTGCGCCTCCGGAAGCACATACTAGAATAAGAGGTAGAAATTTATTGGTAGCATACTCGACCAACCGGGTGATTTTCTCGCCTACTACGGATCCCATACTACCCCCCATAAACTGAAAATCCATAACCCCAATTGCTATAGGAATACCGTTTAGTTGACCTGTGCCTGTTTGAACAGCCTCAGTTAATCCTGTCTTTCTTTGATAAGAATCAATGCGCTCTTTATAAGGTTCCTCCTCCGAATGAAATTCAATGGGATCAAGAGAGACCATGTCTTCATCCAAAGGATCCCAAGTACCTGCATCAATCGAAAGCTCGATTCTATCTGAACTACTCATTTTCAAATGATATCCACATTGTTCACAAATATACATTTTTGGCTTAAAAAATTTCTTATAATTTAATCCATAACAATTTTCGCATTGAACCCACAAATGCCTGTATTTTTGAGTTACCTCGAGATCATTAGAACTTGAAGTTAAATCACTACCATTCGTGCTAGTTATTATACTGGCATTCTTGTTTTCACTACTAGTTCCACTTTCACCACAA